GGATAAATACATATATCTCTAGATATAGAAGATTTGAAATAGAAATCTAAGACTCAAATTTTTCTATTGTTGTCTTGGATCCACAATTAAACCTATGGATCCTTAGGATTGGTATATTCTTTATATATCCTGCAGTTTCCCTGAATCAAGCGAAGTATCACAAATCTCTTTCGGCCCATCCTGTATATTGTCTTTTTCGTTCCGTGTTGGAATAGAACCTTAATTTATTACTTGTTATTAGTTAGTTATTAGACGAGATTTTACAAAAAAATTCTTTATAGGAGAGAACAAATAGTTCTTTTTTTTTGTTCGATGCGAAGACAGAGGAAAAACCACCTTTTATCATTATTTTTATCATTATATTGAATATTGAATTTAGAATAAAAAGGGATTCCATCATATTCATATATAGTGAAGTCTTACCCCCGGATTCCCACAAAAGAGAATCCTTTTTCACACTTCCTATTAGTAGTGATTGAATTTCTATGTTTAGTTTGATAGGAAATAGGATATTCAAATAAAAATAAAGAATTGTGGATCGAATGACTATTCATCTATTGTAGTTTTATACAAATAGGGGGCAAGAAAACTCTATGGAAAGATGGTGGTTTAATTCGATGGTGTTTAAGAAGGAGTTAGAACGCAGGTATGGGATAAAGAAATTAACGGACAATCTTGGTCCTATTGAAAATACTAGTGAAAGTGAAGATCCGAATAGAAAAGGTAGGACGAAAAACATTCATAGTTGGGGAGGTCGTGACAATTCTAGTTACAGTAATGTCGATCATTTATTTGGCGTCAAAGACATTCGGAATTTCATCTCTGATGATACTTTTTTAGTTAGGGATAGTAATGGAGACGGTTATTCTATCTATTTTGATATTGAAAATCAGATTTTTGAGATTGACAACGATCATTCTTTTCTGAGTGAACTAAAAAGTTCTTTTTCTAGTTATCGCAATTCTAGTTATATGAACAATGGATCTACGAATGAAGATTCCTTATACAACCGTTACATGTACGATACTCAATCTAGTTGGAATAATCACATTACTAGTTGCATTGACAGTTATCTTGAGTCTCAAATCTGTATTGATACGCCCGTTGTAAGTGATAGTAGTGACAGTTACATTTCTAGGTGCGTTTTTGATAAACGCAAAACTAGTAGTGAAGGCGGGAGGTCCAGTATACGAACCCGCGCGAAGAATAGTGATTTAACTCTAAGAGAAAGGTCTAGTGATATCGATGCAACTCAAAAATACAGGCATTTGTGGGTTCAATGCGAAAATTGTTATGGATTAAATTATAAGAAATTTTTGAAATCAAAAATGAATATTTGTGAACAATGTGGATATCATTTGAAAATGAGTAGTTCAGAAAGAATCGAAGTTTCGATCGACCCCGGTACTTGGGATCCTATGGATGAAGACATGGTCTCTCTGGATCCCATTGGATTTCATTCGGAGGAGGAGCCTTATAAAGATCGTATTGATTCTTATCAAAGAAAGACAGGATTAACTGAGGCCGTTCAAACAGGTGTAGGTCACCTAAATGGTATTCCCGTAGCAATTGGGGTTATGGATTTTCAGTTTATGGGGGGTAGTATGGGATCCGTAGTCGGGGAGAAAATCACCCGTTTGATTGAGTACGCTACCAATCAATTTTTACCTCTTATTATAGTGTGCGCTTCGGGGGGGGCGCGCATGCAAGAAGGAAGTTTGAGCTTGATGCAAATGGCTAAAATATCGTCTGCCTTATATGATTATCAATCAAATAAAAAGTTATTGTATGTATCAATCCTTACATCTCCTACTACTGGCGGGGTAACGGCTAGTTTTGGTATGTTGGGAGATATTATTATTGCCGAACCAAATTCCTACATTGCATTTGCGGGTAAAAGAGTAATTGAACAAACATTGAATAAAACAGTACCCGAAGGTTCACAGGCGGCTGAATATTTATTCCAGAAGGGTTTATTCGACCTAATCGTACCTCGTAATCTTTTAAAAAGTGTTCTGAGTGAGTTATTTAAGCTCCATGCCTTCTTTCCGTTGAATTCCAATTCAATCAAGTAGAGCGCACCAAGTTCAATTATTTTATTTGTAGCAAACAAGTAGTTAGCTTATCGGAATCAAAGTAACTAAGAATGGAGTTTTCTTTGGTGGGTGACCTAAGATCTAATTGTAGAAAGAATCAAAAGTTGCGGATAACTCTTTTTTTTACCCGGATTCCCGATTACTAATTAAGAAGTCTCTATCAACAAGATAAAAACGTGAGTTCTTCCTTTCGTGAAATTAGGCAAATAAAACGAATTTCGTCTTACGTATATAATCAAATTCAAATTATAGAAAAAATAGATATATAGTTTTGTATCTTTCTCCATCTCCCGAAAATCCCATTTTCACTAAAAATCCCGGCTGTGTCGCATTCTAACGAATCTTTCGATAATTTGTAAGAAACTCTTTCTTTATTAAATTCGAAGACAAGAACAAAACACAAAGAAATGAAGAAAAATAATAAAATGGATTATCATATGTATCTTTTCATGTAGATAGATGAATAAGTCCATTTATTTAGTTCTACATTCCTTGGACTTATTCTATATACTCACTTAGATACTTATATCTCTAATAAGAATTTTAAGAATTTTCAAATTGAATTAATTAATAATAACTATGAATTCATAATAATTACAATTATTAATTATAATTAGTATAAATATAAAATATGATATTTAAAAAAAATAAGAACAGGTACAAATAGTAAATCGAGGTACCCATTTTATGACAACTTTCAATTTTCCCTCTATTTTTGTGCCCTTAGTAGGCCTAGTATTTCCGGCAATTGCAATGGCTTCTTTATTTCTTCATGTTCAAAAAAACAAGATTGTTTAGATCTGAGGGGACCCAATCTCATCCTTTGAAACTTAGACTTGTAGCCTAACACAGATATTTATTTCGGGAAATGTGGTAGAACATGCGATTTCCGCCGAACATAAAGGAAAAGCCCCTAGGCCTGCAGTGCAGAAAATGATCTATGGGTAACTGAATTCTAGCTCCTTGCAAATAGATCAGGATCGCCGGATGCCTAAAATGTAAAGTTGGTGGATCTATATGTATATCAATATGTATATTGGGATCATATATCATATGAAGGGTATGTTATTATTTTAGATCTAACCAATTTGATGAATTACTCCTAAAGGCTCCCATCAAATCAAACTAGTGCTAGTTCACACTAGTGCTAGTTGATGAGAGTTCATTCGGAAACAAAAAAAGTAAAGTCAAAGCCATTTGGGGTATTCTCTCAATTCCAATAAAATGCAATCGGATCAAGTATGAGTTGGCGATCAGAACATATATGGATAGAACTTATAACGGGGTCTCGAAAACTAAGTAATTTTTGCTGGGCCCTTATCGTTTTTTTAGGTTCATTAGGATTCTTATTGGTTGGAACTTCCAGTTATCTTGGTAGAAATTTGATATCTTTTGTTCCGTCTCAGCAAATCATTTTTTTTCCACAAGGGATCGTGATGTCTTTCTACGGGATCGCGGGCCTTTTTATTAGTTCCTATTTGTGGTGCACAATTTCCTGGAATGTAGGTAGTGGTTATGATCGATTCGATAGAAAGGAAGGAATAGTGTGTATTTTTCGTTGGGGATTTCCTGGAAAAAATCGTCGCATATTCCTCCGATTCCTTATAAAAGATATTCAATCCGTTAGAATAGAAGTTAAAGAGGGTATTTATACTCGTCGTGTCCTTTATATGGACATCAGAGGCCGGGGGGCTATTCCGTTGACCCGTACTGATGAGAATTTGACTCCACGAGAAATTGAACAAAAAGCCGCGGAATTGGCCTATTTCTTGCGCGTACCAATTGAAGTCTTTTGAGAAAAGGGGGCTCGAATGCTTTCTCAGCAGGAGGGAAAAATGCAAGAATCCTGTTTTTTTCTATAACTAAGTGATACGTTCGATGCAGATAAATCATATCTTGTAAATTACTTTCTTTTTGTCAATCGACCTTTTTTTATCCTTTCAGTTGTGTTCTTTACTACCCAATAATGGGTTTTCTTAATAATGATAACTGGCCCGTTTCTGTCTTGTTTTGCCGCTCATTTTTTTGATCATCACAATATCTTTCTCTCAATTATTCTATTCTTGACTATGGGGAATCGTTGGAATTTTTTTGAAATATTGGATATTTTGATAGAAAAGGAGTTCTTTCGTCTCAAAATCTCAATAATATTCATTCCTTAAAGGACTTTTTTCGGTCATTCATCGAAAGTAGACACTTGTTTGGAATTTGATGAATTGAGATATCTGGAAACATGATTTTGTATTATTTCTTCAATTATTTCTTCAGTCGAATTCGAAGTGGAGTCTTAGTCTATTTCTGTATTCTTTATTCTTTCTAGATTCAAACAAAATCACAAAAAAATAGATTCATAGGTTTGATACCTTGTCTAGAACTCATGTTTGAAAGAAATATTCGATCACATAGAGTCGACAAATGAAGTGGGTTAATTACAAATTCACAGGTGAAAAATGGCAAAAAAGAAAGCATTCACTCCTCTTTTGTATCTTGCATCTATAGTATTTCTGCCCTGGGGGATTTCTCTCTCATTTACTAAAAGTATGGAATCTTTGGTTACTAATTGGTCGAATACTGGTCAATCCGAAATTTTTTTGAATGATATTCAAGAAAAAAGTATTCTAGAAAAGTTGATAGAATTAGAGGAAATCCTCTTCTTGGAAGAAATGATCAAGGAATACCCGGAGACACATCTACAAAAGCTTCCTATAGGAATCCACAAAGAAACGATCCAATTAATCAAGATACACAATGAGGATCGTATCCATACGATTTTGCACTTCTCAACAAATATAATCTGTTTTGTTATTCTAAGCGTTTATTCTATTTTAGGTAATGAAGAACTTGTTATTCTTAACTCTTGGGCTCAGGAATTCCTATATAACTTAAGTGATACAGTAAAAGCTT